GATCTGTAGTGGGCGAGAAAATCACCCGTTTGATCGAGTATGCTACCAATCAATTTTTACCTCTTATTCTAGTATGTGCTTCCGGAGGAGCACGCATGCAAGAAGGAAGTTTGAGTTTGATGCAAATGGCTAAAATATCTTCTGCTTTATATGATTATCAATCAAATAAAAAGTTATTCTATATAGCAATCCTTACATCTCCTACTACGGGTGGGGTGACAGCTAGTTTTGGTATGTTGGGAGATATCATTATTGCCGAGCCCAATGCCTACATTGCATTTGCGGGGAAAAGAGTAATTGAACAAACATTGAATAAGACAGTACCTGAGGGTTCACAAGTGGCTGAATATTTATTCCATAAGGGCTTATTCGATCCAATCGTACCACGTAATCCTTTAAAGGGCGTTCTGAGTGAGTTATTTCAGCTACATGCTTTCTTTCCTTTGAATCAAACTTCAATCAAGTAGAAAAAAACAAAGCTTTAATTTAATAAATTATTAAATTAAATATATTAAAATATTCAATTTTCAAGATTCTAAAATTCTAATATACATATACTAATAAAGATTTAGAATAGATAAAATAGACTGACTAATAATATAATAAAAATAATAAAAAAAGGTGGATTATCGTAGATTATCGTATATATTTCATGTAGAAACATATAGAAATGATGAATAAGCCCATTTATTTACACTTTTAATTTATAATTTCCATTTATTTTATTATATACTTACTTATATATGCTAATATATGTTATATAATATATTTAATATATTATAGATTAGTATCTCTATATAGATTTAGTATTTCTACTCCCTATTAGATTTTAGATTTATTCCTTATTAGTATTATTAGTATCTTAGTATATACATAATAGACTCTTATATTCCATATTCTTTAGTAGTGTATATACTCAATACTCACTTAAGTAGAATTATACTATTCTAGTATAATTCTATATGAAGTATAATATATCTTTATAACAATAACAGGGTAAAATGGTAATATAACAACAAATAGAATAAAACAATAAATAACAAGTACAAATATTAAATTGAGGTACTCATTCTATGACAACTATCAGCAACTTACCCGCTATTTTTGTGCCTTTAGTGGGCTTAGTATTTCCGGCAATTGCAATGGTTTCTTTATCTCTTCATGTTCAAAAAAACAAGATTTTTTAGATATTATGGATTGGATTAAATCTTATCTATTTTTTTTGCAAGACTTAGGCTTACTTGGATCATAGCACAAATCCCTATGTAGTAGAATATGGTATAACGTGTAGCTTCCTACGAGCAGAAGCTCGTATGCATAAACACGATATATGGGAAAATGAATTCTAACTATTTGAAGATAAATCATTATCGGGATGAATTTATGAAACGTAAAATCAATCTATCTAAATGTCTGTGGATATCTATAAGAAATCATAAAAAAAAAAGATGTTATTACTTTTTTTTTTAGTTTAGCTCTAAACAATTGATGAATTATTTCTAAAGCTTCACATCATAATAATGCTAGTCGATGAGAATTACTTCGGAAAGAAAAAGATTAAAGTCAAATTTATTGGGGTTTATCTCCCAATTAGAATAAAATGCAACTAGATTTAGTATAGTATGAGTTGGCGATCAGACCGTATATGGATAGAACTTATAGCGGGGTCTCGAAAATCGAGTAATGTCTGCTGGGCTTTTATCCTTTTTTTAGGTTCATTAGGGTTTTTATTGGTTGGAACTTCTAGTTATCTTGGTAGAAATTTTATACCGTTATTTCCGTCTCAGGAAATAATTTTTTTTCCACAAGGAATCGTAATGTCTTTCTATGGAATCGCGGGTCTTTTTATTAGTTCATATTTGTGGTGTACAATTGCGTGGAATGTGGGTAGTGGTTATGATCGATTCGATATAAAAGAAGGAATAGTGTCTATTTTTCGTTGGGGATTTCCTGGAAAAAATCGTCGCATCTTCCTCCGATACCTTATGAAAGACATTCAATCCATCAGAATAGAAGTTAAAGAGGGTATTTATGCTCGTCGTGCCCTTTATATGGAAATCAGAGGCCAGGGGTCCATTCCCTTGACTCGTACCGATGAGAATTTTACTCTACGAGAAATTGAACAGAAAGCTGCGGAATTGGCCTATTTCTTGCGTGTACCGATTGAAGTATTTTGAAAAAGAGTGAATGCTTTCTTAGCAAAAGGGAAAAAACTATAACTCAAGAATTCTCTTTCTCTTTTTTCTATAGCATAACTTAACTGAAGTTTCTGCCGAACTCTGATTAGAAAAAAAAAAGTAAACGTACATTGACCAATCATAAAGCGAAATAGCTTTTGTACATAAATTATTTTTTATGAGTATGTAAATCCAATTAAATCAATTCAGTAACGAAACAAGTAACAAATCGGAATAAAGAATTTCTCTTTTTTTTCAATATTGCGAATTTAATTTAGTAACTACAGATAGATTCTCTCTTGTAAATCCTCTCTCCTTTTTTGTTAATCAACGTTTTTTATCTTTTTTTTGTGCTCGTTAATTACCAACCGATTGGATCGCTTATAATGATAACCTTTCTGTCTTGTTTTGACACTCATTTTTGATCATAGCATCACAGTAGTCTTCAGAAAATTCTATCAATTATTCCTGTACTGGGGGCTGCCAGCAAGTTTTTTTTTAGAAATTTTTGGATATCTTGATAAACTGGGAGTTCTTTCGTCTTGAAATTAGAATAATATTCATTATTTGAACTTCATTATTTGAAATGGCTCTTTCGTGCATTCATCCAAAGGAGACAATTACTTCGAATTTGAGCAATTGATATATTTTGAAAGAATATTATATAGAATATTCTAGTTTCTTTATTTCTTCATTCAATTTGAAGTGGAATCCTTCTTATTCTATTTCTGAATTTCTTCTGTATTTCTATATTGTTTTTCTGTATTCTTTCTAAATTCGAAATTCAAGGACCAACCATTGTACTGAATCACAAATAAAAATCGGGAAATAGGCTCGATAACTTGTAATGTAATAGAACTGATATTTGATAGAAATTTTAGTATCGTATAGAGTCGACGAATGAGATGAGTTCATTTCAAAATTCACAGACGAGCAAATGTCAAAAAAGAACGCATTTATTTCCCTTCTATATCTTGCATCTATAGTATTTTTGCCTTGGTGGATCTCTCTCTCATTTACATTTAATAAAAGTCTGGAATCTTGGGTTACTAGTTGGTGGAATACTAGGCCCTCCGAAATCTTTTTGAATGATATTCAAGAAAAGAGTATTCTAAAAAAGTTCATAGAATTAGAGGAACTCTCCCTCTTCGACGAAATGCTAAAGGAATACCCGGAAAGGCGTTTACAAAAGCTTCACGTCGGAGTCTACACCGAAAGGATCCAATTGATCAAGCTGCACAATGAGGGCCGTATCCATACTATTTTACATTTCTCAACAAATATAATTTATTTCGTTATTCTAAGTGTTTATTCGATTCTAAGTAATGAAGAACTTATTTTTTTTAACTCTTGTCTTCAAGAATTTCTCTATAATTTAAGCGACACAATAAAAGCTTTTTCTATTCTTTTATTAACCGATTTATGTATAGGATTCCATTCGCCCCATGGTTGGGAACTAATGATTGGCTCTATCTACAAAGATTTTGGATTTGCTCATAATGATCAAATTATATCCGGTGTTGTTTCTACTTTTCCAGTAATTTTAGATACAATTTTTAAATATTGGATTTTTCGTTATTTAAATCGTGTATCTCCGTCACTTGTAGTGATTTATCATTCAATGAATGATTGAAAAATGATCGACCGATCCAATTATAATGTTTCTTACTTTGTAACATAAGTAAAACAGTCAAAATTGTATTTATTTTTTCTACTCACCCGGAGTATTCCTTCAATATTCGAGTAATATTATTTCAGTAAATAACAGAATCATAGATAGGGAACTATACTAGTGACTTATCTAATTTTATTGTAGAAATTTTCGGGATCAATGATTGGACCATGCAAATGATAAATACCTTTTCTTGGATAAAGGAAGAGATTATTCGATTCATTTCCGTATCGCTCATAATATATATAATAACTCGGGCACCCATTTCAAGCGCGTATCCTATTTTTGCACAGCAGAGTTATGAAAATCCACGAGAAGCGACTGGCCGTATTGTATGTGCGAATTGCCATTTAGCTAACAAGCCCGTGGATATCGAAGTTCCACAAGCGGTACTTCCTGATACTGTATTTGAAGCAGTTGTTCGAATTCCTTATGATCTGCAACTGAAACAAGTTCTTGCTAATGGTAAAAAAGGAGCCTTGAATGTGGGAGCTGTTCTTATTTTACCTGAGGGGTTTGAATTAGCCCCTCCTGATCGTATATCGCCCGAGATTAAAGAAAAGATAAGCAATCTGTCTTTTCAGAGCTATCGCCCCACGAAAAAAAATATTCTTGTGATAGGCCCTGTTCCTGGTCAAAAATATAGTGAAATCACCTTTCCTATTCTTTCCCCAGACCCCGCTACTAAGAAAGACGTTCACTTCTTAAAATATCCCATATATGTAGGCGGGAACAGGGGAAGGGGTCAGATTTATCCCGACGGGAGCAAGAGTAACAATAATGTTTATAATGCTACAGCGGCGGGTATAGTAAGTAAAATCATACGAAAAGAAAAAGGGGGATACGAAATAACCATAGTGGATGCATCGGATGGACGTCAAGTGGTTGATATTATCCCTCCAGGACCAGAACTTCTTGTTTCAGAGGGCGAATCCATCAAACTGGATCAACCATTAACGAGCAATCCTAATGTGGGTGGATTTGGTCAGGGGGATGCGGAAATAGTACTTCAAGATCCATTACGTGTACAAGGCCTTTTGCTCTTCTTGGCATCTATTATTTTGGCACAAATTTTTTTGGTTCTTAAAAAGAAACAGTTTGAGAAGGTTCAATTGTCCGAAATGAATTTTTAATTTCTCAATATCAAGTTC